GGGGGGATTAGAATGACTATTATCAATTAGAAGAATTTATGGTTGGCTTAGTTGGACTACTACATTGAAGTATCCAGGCTCCGTTTAAAAAAACCAAGTGGTAATATATCTATTTTATATCATAAAGGATTCCTATTTTAAAAGAAATCTTTTTTTTTGTAAGTAGAAGTTATTTCAAACTCTTATGTTAATCAATCGAGTAATATGCATGAAGCCGTCAACTATTTTACGGAATGCGTGAATTGAAAAAAGAAGGAATAACAAAAAGAAGTGGTAATGGGAGCATTTGTACTATATGTCCAAATCAAAATTGGGCGGATCTTTACCCGGAGTAGAGCATAAACCTAAAAAGATTAAAGAGGCCCATTTAAGAACAAGAAAATGACATCGTGATTTGGATTGAATCTCGATGAAACAATCCATCAATGAAAAGTAAATTGGATAAGTTTAATGAATTCTTTTATATATTATACATTATAAGGAAAGGAAGACAAACTCATATTTAGTGAAAAATCAAAGAAAATACTTTTATTAGAAGTTAGAAAGAACTTACTATGAAAAAAGAAAAAGTATTGGAATCTACACATTGATTTTTTTGAACCGTATGCGTCAAAAGGCGCCTGTACGGTTTCGAGGGGATACAATTTGACCCTAATCAACCGACTTTATCGAGAAAGATTACTTTTTTTAGGTCAAGAGGTTGATAGTGAGATCTCAAATCAACTTATTGGTCTTATGATATATCTCAGTATCGAGGATGATACCAAAGATCTTTATTTGTTTATAAACTCTCCTGGCGGATGGGTAATACCGGGGGTCGCTCTTTATGATACTATGCAATTTGTGCAACCAGATGTACATACAATATGCATGGGATCAGCCGCTTCAATGGGATCTTTTATCCTGGTAGGAGGAGAAATTACCAAACGTCTAGCATTCCCTCACGCTTGGCGCCAATGAGGCTTTTATTTGAGAGAAAAAAGAAGACTATGCCTTCGCCATATGAAATATGAATATTAAGTAATAATAGCATGGCACTTTGAATTCGATATAAGAAATTCTGTTTTCAAAACATTAGATTATGTATCGAGAGAGTAATATGAGAAAAAGGTATTTCCTATTTTATTATCGGAAGTCCAGTTCAGCGTCACAAACTTTTTTTCACACCAGAGGTCTCTTAACAATATTTATAGTATAGAGCGAAAAAAAAAATATATATATTCTTTTTTCCTTAGTTTATTTGATCAAAAAAGCAACTTTGGGATTGCTGAATGACAGACAAATCACAGACAAAAAAATATAATAAATATATAAAGCAACGGAGCCATCATAGTATTTTTGAATTCCTCCGAAAGGAAGGGTGGTAAGTTGATCATTTACCGAGCGGGGTCTAATCGATCCTATTTTTTTGAAGGTAAGGGTCAATTTTATTGTAGAGCCGTATGCAATGCATAATGCCCGTACGGTTGTTCGATTCTATCTTTTTTCTTGTTATTCTTTTATCTTTCTTTTATCTTCCCCTCATCGTGTCAAATAGAGAAACTTTTTATTATCTTATATCATCAGGGTAATGATCCATCAACCCGCTGGTTCTTTTTCTGAAGTAGCAACGGGAGAATTCATCCTGGAAGTGGGAGAACTGCTGAAACTACGTGAAACCCTGACAAGGGTTTATGTACAAAGAACGGGCAAACCTTTATGGGTTGTATCCGAAGACATGGAAAGAGATGTTTTTATGTCAGCAACAGAAGCCCAAGCTTATGGAATTGTTGATCTTGTAGCGGTTGAATGAGAATAGCCTTTATTTCAATTTCACGTCAAGTCGTGATTTAAAATTCACCCTGCCGAGTTTAATATTCTATGATTTTTATTTACTATTGTAATTCATAATCATCCGGTTAGGATTGATCTAAACCAGTCCATTATGTATATGATTCAACATGCCAACGATTAAACAACTTATTAGAAATACAAGACAGCCAATTAGAAATGTCACAAAATCCCCCGCGCTTCGGGGATGCCCTCAGCGTCGAGGAACATGTACTAGGGTGTATGTGCGACTCGTTCAGATCATGAACTAGAACAAAGGAAAGAGGACAATGTTCAAATATCAATGATCAAATAGGATAGAACGGAAAAACAAACTACATTTCCTATCTAAAAATAAGAAAATGGATGATATCCCTTTTATTGTGTATGAAATTTATGGTTTCTATTGGTGTAAAACCACTCACCTCAATTCAAGATGAGAAGCAATTCTCCATTGGTAGCAAATGGTTATCCATTAAGCGGAGGAAATCTTAGTTAACCTAGACGCCTCTTGCAAGAACGGACTAACAGGGTCAGCTACCCAGCCAACTTTCATAATTAAATACCGTTACTGTATAGGTGGAGCTCGTTGTGAAAGACCTATTACTGGATAATTCATGGGTAGAGCCGAAGAATGTGAACTATACAAGTTAGCAATAACATTGATTAAATGAAGTAAAGGCTCCGGTGT